CGAAAAAAGTCACAATTTGTCTCTCCCGCCGGGCGTGTGTGCCTACCAACCCAACAAGTTGTTTTAGTTGTTGAAAGGATTCCGGTGAAAAGTGAAGAAGGACAAACAAGCAATAAAAAATTCGAGACGAAACTGCTGGTGGGTAATCTAAACAAATGACGAGGGATTCTTCGAGAAGTTAACAATTAGTCCTCATATTGAATGATTATGAATTATTCAAGGAATAATGGGTTTGAAACATACACGAGGAAGGTTCTGGGAGCAATATCAGTAGTGAATCTCTTATGAACCAAGAGCCGTGTGAAGTGAGAATTTCATGCACGGTTCTGAATGAGCGGAAAGATCGAAAATCTTCTTTTCGACTCTGACTCTCCTACACCAGTCGTTGCTTTTTTCTCTGTTACCTCTAAAGTAGCAGCTCCAGCTTTATTTACGCGACTCTTCGGCCTAATTTTCCCACATCTACCTAATGAGTGGCATATCGTGGTAGGATTATTGGCCACTTCTAGCATGATATTAGGAAATCTAGTTGCCGTTACTCAAATAAGCATGAAACGTATGCTAGCTTATCCCTCTATAAGCCAAATTGGATATATTATGATTGGAGTACTTGCTGCAGACCCGGAGAACGGTTATGCAAGTATGACAACTTATACGTTTATTTATATATTCATGAATCTGGGAACTTTTGCTCGTATCACCCCATTTGGTTTACGAACCGGAACTGATAATATTAGGGATTACGCGGGATTATACATGAAGGATCCTGTTCTAACATTCTCTCCGGTTTTACGTTCACCATCCCTAGGGGGTATCCCTCCACCATCCGGTTTTTTCGGTAAACTCTATCTCCTTTGGCATGGATGGAAGGCTGGTTCGTACCCATCAGTTCTGGTAGCGCTCGTCACAAGTGTCATCTCTATCTACTATTATCTCAAAATAATTAAATTAATGTTCACTGGGAAGAATGGGAGGAGCGATGCATCCACAACTTATATACAAAATTCATTAGTTTCTCCATCAATTTCAATTTCAAAAAGTTCTATTGAAATAGCTATGATCATTCGTGCACTAGCATCAATCCTATCGGGTATATTAATAGATCCCATTATCGGGATCACACGGAATACTTTATTCTAGACTCACTTTGTGACGCGAACTTTTTTTTTCAAACGACTTTTATCAAATATCAAAAGCCGGTTCTGCTTCTGCTGTCCCAACTAGTCTGTCTCTACAACTTACGAAATAGTTATATCTTCCTCGGTAATTGATCCTGACATTCTCCTATCTAGCTTGTATCTGCCTTTTCGCACCCGGAATCACTTGCTAGGAAAATGATCACTCGTCTATTCCGGGGGAGATATAAGTATTTCCGCGCGATGCGCAGCTGGGGTTGGGCAGTGACAACCCATGCTGCTACATCCAAGTATTTAGGCGGAAGGAGAATGCCTCTCTTTCTTGTATCTTCATATGGTATTATTTGATTGATACCGAAAAAGAGATTTGCTTGCGAGATAGGCGTGGGCTTGTCAGGTCGTGAAAAAAAATTCTCTGTAGGAAGAGGGAATCAACCACCCCTTTA